CTTGGATCACATCTAGACAAATAGAAGCAGGGAGACGAGCAATGACACGAAATGTACGTCGTGGTGGAAAAATATGGGTACGTATATTTCCAGATAAACCAGTTACAGTAAGACCTGCAGAAACACGTATGGGGTCGGGTAAGGGATCCCCCGAATATTGGGTAGCTGTCGTTAAACCGGGTAGGATACTTTATGAAATAGGGGGAGTAGCGGAAAATGTAGCTAGAAAAGCTATTCAAATAGCAGCATCCAAAATGCCTATACAAACTCAATTTATTCTTTCGGAATAGAAATGTAAAATGAAAGGCAAGAAGTCTTTCTTTCCTTTGGACTAACAAAAAACAATTTGCGGGTTTCTTTTTTGGACAAAAAATATTTCTTTTTTTTTCTGCGCCCCTTTTGCATTTTAAAATTTTTAAAATAGATTAAAAAATGATATGATCCAACCCCAGACCCTTTTGAATGTAGCGGACAACAGCGGGGCGCGAAAATTGATGTGTATTCGAATCATAGGAGCTAGTAATCGCCGATATGCTCATATTGGTGACATTATTGTTGCTGTGATCAAAGAAGCAGTACCAAATATGCCTCTAGAAAGATCCGAAGTGATCAGAGCTGTAATTGTACGTACTTGTAAAGAACTCAAACGTGATAACGGTATGATAATACGATATGATGACAATGCTGCAGTTGTCATTGATCAAGAAGGAAATCCTAAAGGAACGAGAATTTTTGGTGCGATTGCACGAGAATTGAGACAGTTAAATTTTACTAAAATAGTTTCATTAGCCCCCGAGGTATTATAAAACAAAATCGCGAGATAGTTATAGTAAAATTGACTTGAATGAAATCGATTAATTATTAGTAGATTATGTCTCACGTATATACCTTTAATAATTTTAAAAGAGCATGTTTATTATATCCAAATTTTGAGAAACCACTAATTTTAGTTCATCATGGGTAGAGACACTATTGCTGATATAATAACTTCTATACGAAATGCTGACATGAATAGAAAAGGAACAGTTCGAATAGCATCTACTAACATCACTGAAAACATTGTTAAAATACTTTTACGAGAAGGTTTTATCCAAAATGTGAGGAAACATAGGGAAAACAAAAAATATTTTTTGGTTTTAACCCTTCAACATAGAAGAAATAGTAAAGGACGATATAGAACTGTTTTAAATTTAAAAAGGATAAGTCGACCCGGTCTACGAATCTATTCTAACTACCAACGCATTCCCAGAATTTTAGGTGGGATGGGAATTGTAATCCTTTCTACTTCTCAAGGTATAATGACAGACCGAGAGGCTCGACTAGAAAGAATTGGCGGAGAAATTTTGTGTTATATATGGTAATCCTTCTAATATCCGAATTAGATCTGAAACCTCTTATTTGTGAAAAAAAAAAAGCGCAAGAAAGGGTTGTCTAATATCACTCTTCCTCCATCAGTTGATACACCAAGGAGGTTTTACCTCAAATGACAGAACAAAAGTGGGTTCATGAAGGTTTAATTACTGAATCACTTCCCAATGGTATGTTCCGGGTTCGTTTAGATAATGATGACCTAATTCTAGGTTATGTTTCAGGAAGGATCCGGCGTAGTTTTATACGGATCCTACCAGGAGATAGAGTCAAAATTGAAGTAAGTCGTTATGATTCAACTAGAGGACGCATAATTTATAGAATTCGCAATAAGGATTCGATCGATTAGATGGTTTTTTATTTTACCCTTCAACATTATTTTCGGGAGGATACAATTTCAGATTCCAAATTTCAGGAAACTTAGTTTCTTCCAAGAATCAATTCATAATTAAGGTAAGGAATGAAAAATATGAAAATAAGAGCCTCTGTTCGTAAAATTTGTGAAAACTGTCGACTGATCCGCAGGCGCGGCCGAATTATAGTAATTTGTTCCAACCCGAGACATAAGCAAAGACAAGGCTAATCTTTCGAAAATAACTCTCTAAAGAACCCTAAGGACAAATAAAAATAAAGGATTCGTTTTGACATGAAATGGATATATCCATATACCTCTGACTCATATTTATGAGATGATAAAATATGGCAAAACCTATACAAAAAATTGGTTCACGCAAAACCAGGCGTCTTAGCTCACGTAAGAGTGGACGCAGAATTCCAAAGGGAGTTATTCATGTTCAAGCAAGTTTCAACAATACCATTGTGACTGTTACAGATGTAAGGGGTCGGGTAGTTTCTTGGTCCTCGGCCGGTACTTGTGGATTCAGGGGTACAAGAAGAGGAACACCATTTGCTGCTCAAACCGCAGCAGGAAATGCTATGCGTACAGCAGTGGATCAAGGTATGCAACGAGCAGAAGTTATGATAAAAGGTCCCGGTCTTGGAAGAGATGCAGCATTACGAGCTATTCGTAGAAGCGGTATACTATTAAGTTTCGTACGAGATGTAACCCCGATGCCACATAATGGCTGTAGACCCCCGAAAAAAAGGCGTGTGTAGAACTAAACACTGAAGA